TTAAATTATAAAAAGCTTCTTAGGTCAAAAATGAATATTTGTGAACAGTGTGGATATCATTTGAAAATGAGTAGTTCAGATAGAATCGAACTTTCGATTGATTCGGGCACTTGGGATCCTATGGATGAAGATATGGTTTCTATGGACCCCATTCAATTTCATTCAGAAGAGGAACCTTATAAAGATCGTATCGATTCTTATCAAAGAAAGACAGGTTTAACTGAAGCTGTTCAAACAGGCATAGGTCAACTAAACGGTATTCCTGTAGCAATTGGGGTTATGGATTTTCAATTCATGGGAGGTAGTATGGGATCTGTAGTAGGTGAGAAAATCACTCGTTTGATTGAGTATGCTACTAATCGATCTCTACCTGCCATTATTGTGTGTGCTTCTGGAGGAGCACGCATGCAAGAAGGAAGTTTGAGCTTGATGCAAATGGCTAAAATATCTTCTGCTTCATATGATTATCAATCCACTAAAAAGTTATTCTATGTATCAGTCCTTACATCTCCTACAACCGGTGGAGTAACAGCCAGTTTTGGTATGTTGGGAGATATCATTATTGCTGAACCTAATGCGTACATTGCATTTGCGGGTAAAAGAGTAATTGAACAAACATTGAATAAGACAGTACCCGATGGTTCACAAGCGGCTGAGTATTTATTCCATAAAGGCTTATTCGACCCAATCGTACCACGTAATCCTTTAAAAGGTGTTCTAAGTGAGTTATTTCAGCTCCATGGTTTCTTTCCCTTGAATCATAATTCCAAAAATTAAAGTATAGCACTAGATTCAGTTATTTTATTTGTAGCGAACAAGTATTTAGTTCATCGTAATAAAAAAAAAACTAAGAAAAATGTTCTTTGGTGATATAAGTTACACTTTCTAGTAAGAGTCAGAAGTTTCGGATAATTTTTTTCTTCCAGATCCGGATCTATTTTTTATCTTACCCCTATTCATGATTAGGTATTATGAACCTCTACCAACAGGATAAAATAAAAAAGTGAATTTCTCTTTCCGAGGAATTCTAATTTGGGGAAATAAAAAGAATTTTATCTGGCTATCTTACGTATTAATTAAGATAGACAATAATGAAAAAAAAAATATCAAAATAAAAAGAAATATCAAATATGGAAATGGAATAAAATAATTTCTATATCTATCGCATTTTTACTATGAATCCCAGTTTGTTGGATCGTATTATTTAGAGTCGCGAATTCATAATGAACTTAATTTTCATAAGAAAACTCCTTTTTAATAAGAAACTCCTTATTAGATTAGAAAGAAAGATAGAAAGAACATAAGGATGGGAGAAGAAGAATAATAAAATTTGTAAAAGAAGATTATCCTATCTATATTCGTGTAGAAAGATGAATAGGTACACTTAATTTAGTTATACATTTTTGCACTTATTTTCTATCCTTTTTTTTATTTTCTTTTTTTTTTATTACTATTTTAATATTAAATTAAAATAGTATTTTTATATTTACTTAATTGTTTATATATACTTAGTAGTATAATATTATATAAAATACAATAGTCAATATTACTTAATATTACTTATAATAGATATACTTATCATATCATAAGATATCTTTCTAATAGATACAAATATATAGATACAAATATTAAATCGAGGCACCCATTCTATGACAGATCTCAACTTACCCTCTATTTTTGTGCCTTTAGTGGCCCTAGTATTTCCGGCAATTGCAATGGCTTCTTTATCTCTTCATGTCCAAAAAAATAAGATTGTCTAGATCCAATGGGACCAAATCTTATCAATTTATTTCAACACTGTATCATAATACAGATATTTATTTAGTGCAATATGGTACGATAGGCGGTTCTTTCCACACACAAATGAAAGAACTGTTATGCATGCGGATACATGATATCTGCATAAATGCATGTATATATATGCAGGGTATAGCTGGTTAAAAACGGAAGGGATCAGTAAATATTTTTAATAGAAAGTCAATGTATCTAACCAATTACTCCACATCAGAATAGTGCTAGTTGATGAAAGTTACTTCGGGATCAAGAAAGGTAAAGTCAAATTTGGGTTATTCTCTCAATTCCAATCGAATGCAACTGGATCTAGTATAGTATGAATTGGCGATCAGAACATATATGGATAGAACTTATAAGGGGGTCTCGAAAAACAAGTAATTTTTGCTGGGCCTGTATCCTTTTTTTAGGTTCACTAGGATTCTTAGCGGTTGGAACTTCCAGTTATCTTGGTAGGAATTTGATATCCGTATTTCCATCTCAGCAAATTCTTTTTTTTCCACAAGGAATCGTGATGTCTTTTTACGGGATCGCAGGTCTATTCGTTAGCTCCTATTTGTGGTGCACAATTTTGTGGAATGTAGGTAGTGGTTATGACCGATTCGATATAAAAGAAGGAATTGTGTGCATTTTTCGTTGGGGATTTCCTGGAATAAATCGTCGCATCTTCCTTCGCTTCCTTATGAGAGATATCCAATCAATCAGAATTGAGGTTAAAGAGGGTCTTTATCCTCGTCGTGTCCTTTATATGGAAATCAGAGGTCAAGGGGCCATTCCCTTGACTCGTACTGATGAGAATTTTACTCCACGAGAAATTGAACAAAAAGCTGCCGAATTGGCCTATTTCTTGCGCGTACCAATTGAAGTATTTTGAAATGAATTGAACACAATAAAGAATAAATGTTTTCTCGGCATGGGGGAAGGAACTTGCTAATTCCTTTTTTAATACAATTGAAGTCTTTTTGGAATGTTCATTCGAACAAAACATGTTAGATTATTCTATTTCCTCCTTCCTTTGTCGTGGCGACTCCCATCCCATAGAATAAAACAAAAAAGCAGGAGGGCATATATGGAATAACTATAATAAACTATACTATAATTAAGAAAAGAAGAAATTTTGGTATACCATTTGTATACCAAAAGTATTTCGGATGCGTATGGATCCCAACTCAATTCTTTTCTACTAGAAAATTTCTACTAGAAAAAGGCTAATCTAATAAGTAGGGATTCATCAAATATATCCGAACATGTATTTCGTAATACGGAATTCATCTCATCTTTTTAGGCCCAAAATTTTGATGATACCTTTTTTTTTTCCTTGGTTGTGGCTAGACGGTGAAACATTTCGAAATAATTAACTGAGGGGGGTTTTCGTTTCGAAATCCGATTCGTTATTTTAAGTGGGTTTTCGAGTATTCATAGAAAGGAACAAATGAAGATGAAATTGCTTCGAATTTGCCCAATTGAGATATCTGGGAATAATATTGATTTTGCATTTTTATCCGAAAAGGACGGACCCTTATCCCATTTCTATATTCCTTCTAGATCCAAGAACTAAACTCAATTTTTACACAAAAATTGGAATGAATAGACCCATAGGTTCAATACCTTGTTATAGAACTCGTGCTTCAGAGAAATATCATATAGAGTCAACGAATGAAGCAGGTTCATTAACAATTAAATTCACAGATAAAAAATGAAAAAAAAGAAAGCATTGCCTTCTTTCCCATATCTTGTATCTATAGTATTTTTGCCCTGGTGGATCTCTCTCTCATTTAATAAATGTCTGGAACTTTGGGTTACTAATTGGTGGAATACCTGGCAATCCGAAACTCTCTTGAATGATATTCAAGAGAAAAACGTTCTAGAAAGATTCATAGAATTAGAAGAACTCTTTCTGTTGGACGAAATGATAAAGGAGTACCCGGAGACACATATACAAAAACTTCGTATAGGAATACACAAGGAAACGATACAATTGGTCAAAACACACAATGAATATCATCTCCATATCATTTTGCATTTCTCGACAAATATAATCTCTTTCGCTATTCTAAGTGGTTATTTTATTTTGGGTAATGAGGAACTTGTCATTCTTAATTCTTGGGTTCAGGAATTCCTCTATAACTTAAGTGACACAATAAAAGCTTTTTCGATTCTTTTAGTTACTGATTTATGGATTGGATTTCACTCGACTCATGGTTGGGAACTCATAATTGGTTCGTTCTACAACGATTTTGGATTGGCTCATAACGATCAAATTATATCTGGTCTTGTTTCCACTTTTCCAGTTATTCTAGATACAATTGTGAAATATTGGATTTTCCATTATTTAAATCGTGTATCTCCTTCGCTTGTAGTCATTTATCATTCAATGAATGAATGAAGAACTCATTTGGTCTACTGATATCAATCAAATAAATCAGAATCTTTCTTCCTTTATAAAGAAAGCATTTTGAATCTTACTTAATTCTTTATATTTTATTTTTACCGGTTCAAGGTATTCGTCCTATATTCCAGTACAACTATTCCAGTACAATGACAGACTCGTGCATAGGGAACTAGTAAAGTTCCCTATCTAATTTATTGTAAAAATTCCGAGATCTATGATTGGACATGCAAAATAGAAATACTTTTTCTTGGGTAAAGGAACAGATGACTCGATCCATTTCTGTATCGATCATGATATATGTAATAACTCGAACATACATTTCAAATGCATATCCCATTTTTGCGCAGCAGGGTTATGAAAACCCACGAGAAGCAACTGGACGAATTGTATGTGCTAATTGCCATTTAGCTAATAAGCCCGTGGATATTGAAGTTCCGCAAGCTGTGCTTCCTGATACTGTATTTGAAGCAGTTGTTCGAATTCCTTATGATATGCAACTGAAACAAGTTCTTGCTAATGGTAAAAAAGGGGGTTTGAATGTGGGTGCTGTTCTTATTTTACCCGAGGGATTCGAATTAGCCCCCCCCGATCGTATTTCTCCTGAGTTGAAAGAAAAGATAGGAAATCCGTCTTTTCAGAGTTACCGTCCCAATAAAAAAAATATTCTTGTGATAGGTCCTGTTCCGGGTCAGAAATATAGTGAAATCGTCTTTCCCATTCTTTCCCCCGACCCTGCTACGAAGAAAGACGTTCACTTCTTAAAATATCCCATATATGTGGGTGGGAACAGAGGAAGGGGTCAGATTTATCCTGATGG